TCCTAGCCTTTTCGAGACTTTAGGCCCTTGGCCTGGTCTCGACTCCCCCTGGCTAAGTACTTTCAATCTAGCAGGCTAGCTGCTGAACGAAAACACTCCCTATCCTACACTCGCCTGCTTTAGTCTCTCTTTCCGGGAAGAGTTGTAGTCACTCAAGTGACAAACCTTCCAACTAGTCCGTTCCATCGGTCTTAGATCTTTGCTTTGTAGAACCTCTTTTTCGGACGTGAAGGGATTTCCTCCTCTTCTATTAAAGGACTAGACAGCCAAGGCAGGGAAGAAAGCTAGCTAAGGCAGGCAAAGGTAAGTAAGTTAATGCCAGTAGTCTTTTCTTAAAGCTGAAAGCGGAAAGCCAAGCAAGAAAGAGGAAGAAGAAGAGGTAGTTTCAATAAGAAAGCCGAAAGTGCTAATGAAGCCTTCCTCCCCGACTTGACTTTCCTAGCTATCAAACCCCTCTTCAAACCCAGAAGAACGAAAGGAAAGATTCTCTGTGATACCGTTTGAATAACGATAATCGGAGTGAAAAGCCTTAAAGAGAAAGCTTTAGCAACGGTAGGAGTGACTACTTACGCCAGCACCTGACGAGCTTACCAGAACCTTATCACGCAAGAAGAAGAGTTTAACTTGGACAACAAGATGATATGAAGAGCCTTTAGATGAAGAACGCCCTACTAATACAAGTCAAGGAGAGGAAGCTAGAAATGGGGACAAAGAAGAAGACGAAGAGAGTTCAAACTCTTTTTTTTTTAGTTATGAGGATGAGAAGGATTCAACGAGCTTACCTTATTAGAAAGGGGAAAGAATGGGGGGATAATCCATAAGATCTGGTTCTCTAATGTTGATTCTGAATCTGGCTAAATTCTTATATTGAAATTGCATTCTTCTCAAAGAAAAAAATATCCCCCGAAGAGTAATTCCTTCCATTGAGAGGCAATCAGAACGTCTTTCTCCCTAGGGCATAGTCCCCCAAGAAAGAATGTATTTCAGTCAATGTCGTTGGCTGGGCAGCCTTTTCTCATCTCGGTGAGCCCTGCCCCTTAGAAATGAGAGAGGTCATGATAACAGTTGACGAGTGAGCCTCGGGCGGGTTAGAAAGAGTAGGACTCGATTGAATCAGAAATGAAAAGATAGGGGAATGGCCTGCTCTCTCTCTCGATGCTTTGTTTTTGTTAATGCCATGAAGTGAAGGAAGAAGGCTAAATGTCGCAGCAAGCAGCTAGCCTACGGGATGAAAGACAGAATGCCACTATATCAATGATGAAAGTAGCTATGGTCTAGTGATAGTGTCCGTGGAGAGGTGAAAGAGTTGCTTTGGAAAAAGTAAGGAAAGAATCTGACTAAGAAAGAAAGGCTCTATCTTTCATAGAGATAGAGGCATACTATATAATAGATTGCTAGCAGGGATCATTTCCCATGCAGAGTGAGAATATCCCATTCAGTTGGCTCAAGGGAAAGAGATAGCAACCAGTAAACTATCTGCCATCAAGACTGAAAGCGATGAGGATTGAGGTCGTGTAGTTCGGTAAGACGTGGCAGAGATTGGTTTGAGAGGTTGGTCTTATTCAATCAGATCGGAAGGAATCCGCCCCCAGGTGGGTACTAGCGGTTCAATTCCCTAGGGATCTTTTCGTCTCTTCAAAGAAAGTAGCATTGAGAAGCCGTGGGACCAATGAGCCCACTACTATGGCTCCGAAATGGGGTCTGCGGGCCGGCAACCTGATCGACCTAAGATCTACTTTCAAAGAGAACGAACGCAACTACATTTATTAAGGCTTCTCTCTTCAGAGGTAGATAGTTGATCGAGGAACCAAGGTATGGAATGCCACGAGTAAACCTAATGGATTTCGCGAAGCCGGTTAACAATCACTTTTATTCTCAGGCTAAGATCTTCACTACCTTTTGGCAGAGCAGCCAAGCTTCCTATTCGTCCAGTTAAGAAAAGAAAGCAGAAAAGCATTCGAACTTGAGACGAGAGATGGGAAAGAAAGCTTACCTTAAAAGAGCGGCCACGCCAAGACCTTACTTAATAGGATGATGCTTGAACTTGATTCTAAAAAAAGGGGGAGTACCCGAGGGAATAAGCCAAGGCAAGTGCCATAGATTTAGCTGTTGTCGGAAGTGGCAAGTAGACTAGAAAGGGGAGGAGTGCCGGTTAAATGGTTTAGGTTAGGAGTGCCAGCTCAAGGCGATAGGCATAGTGGAAAAAGGCTACGCACCTGAATCTGTTCACACGAATTGCTCAAGGTTGGAGGAAAAAGCACTACTTGAATCTAATCTCCTGTCGAAATGGTAGATGGGATCGATCCCAGACTCGGTGAAAGGCGAGAAAGACCAGGCAAGCTCCATTGGCTTGGTTAAATACCTTCACGCTCTTTAGTTCATCTCGGTAGAACAAGGAAAAAAAAAGCCTATGTAGTGGATTCGAGTCCCACAAGAGCGAAGGATGACGACTGATTCAATTGCCCTCTCTACTCAATGGATTGAATATAGTTGCGTAAAGCAGCATAAGCGCTAACCTGATCTAAGGAAAGAGGGGGAACGTGAAAGCAAGGCTATTCCGGGGCGTCAAGCGTCTGTAGGCTTATCAGCCATGAAGTAAGCATAAGCGGGAATAGGCTAAAAGGACGGTTAGAAGGCATCTAGAGGACAAGTTTTCGGCTGGTCATAACAATAACTAACTATGAGGTATTTTATAGGGGGATGAGACTCCTGGTTCAACCAATCAATCTCTGAAGTGCAGGTGCAGGAGAGGGGGTTACTACTCGACTAATAAGTGTTGGATTGGAGGGGAACTTCTTTCTCTTCCCCAACTGGGAAAGTCATGCCAGGGGAAGAAGTAGCTACGGTAAACTCGAAACTCTCTTTCTTCTTTCACTCATAGCTATCTGACTGTGAGGATTCCCCCTTGTATTCCCCATAGGCTAGGAAAAAAAAGTCAGAGGCTCCACTACAAGTCTTGGAGCTAGGCAGCTCAGTATGGTATGAGGATCGAAGGGCATAAATCGAAGCTAACAATGGGGACTAGTTGTTGAATTCCTTTAGTAGGAATGACTAGCTCCGACCTTAAGGAATAGGTCCGAAGATGCGACTAGAACTGAAAGAAGAGGAAGGTTTTTCCTGGGTAGGACTTTGGGTATTCGACCGAAGCCTTTAAAGTTTCCACACCTGACCTGAGGGTGCATCAACCTCTTTTCTTTCATCACAAGAAAGGTTTGGAGGGGACAAGCGAGGCTAAAGGGTTAGGGGAGGAGTGGAAGAGAGACTTTCCCTTAGATAGGAGAGCTCGCCTAAGCAGTGTTGGAGCGAAGGCTGCTCGACTAGACTAATTGGTTGGAGGGGGGACACAGCTACCTTTAGGGTAGGGAGACATAGCTACTTTTTGAATACATTCTCGAAGTGACAAGGAATGGTATCGACAGAGTGGAAGGGCCTGTGCTCAATAAACCACTCACCCACGCTAGGGCTAAGACTGAAAGTCGCTCTTCTGATTCATCCTGTCTTTCAAGGAGAGGAGTTTAAGGAGCTAGTATAGGTTCGAAGAGTTGCTGCGAGTAACTTAACTTCATCAAGCCAGGAAAGAAGCTCGACAATGTGCGGGGGTAGGGGCGGAGAGGAAAGCTTCTGATAATATACTTTTGAGGTGGCATCAATACCAGAGAAGAGAGTGGGAATCCCCTCTTATGTCATTTCCCTCCTTCCGAGAAAAAGTCTTCGGTGGGGAAGACTCCTGCCTGGAGGCATTAAGGTTTGTTTAGTTTTAGTTTAGGCTGCTAAAGACTGACTTGCCCCAACAGCCGTAGCTAAAGGCTTAACCCATTGTTGCCAGATTCTTCAACCCCGACCTCAAGAGAATCCGGGGAAAGCTCCATATCAAAAGAAGCTTGACCGGTAGCGGTAGGGGTTTGGGATATCTTCTTAGTTTGGGGCTAAGGCCTGTAGCTATCGGAGTTTCACTCTTCTCTTCACCGGAATTGGAATCTACTTCACTAGATGGAACAAAGATCAAATCTTCCTAAGCCTAAACTTGCCATGGAAGGGAAGAAATCCCTACTTTATTGAATTGAATACCGGGGCATATCTTTATCGGAAAGCAGTAAACGAGGGAACGGAACTCGACTTAGAGGAAAGAGAGAATCTTGTATTGACTTCGGAAAGCAGGCGCATAGAGGCGAGTCAAGGGAAATCAGCTAGACTAAAGAGGAACGAGACTAACAACCAGATCGACTAAAGGCGTTGGCTTACAGCGAAACTAGGGCTGAAAGGATCGGAGTTGAAAACTTTTTGACTGACTAGATCGACTAAAAGGTTTCAAGTAAGGGAGCCAGAGAAAGAGCTGATCTTGTTGCATCGGATCTAAAGGATCGGAATGAATTGAATCTGCTGCAGCAGAAGAGTTCGCATAAGAAGCTGCGGACTGCTTTCAATGGCCAAAAGGGAGTTTAAAGACTACACGGTTAGATGATTGAAGGTTAGGAGTTTCATTTTTAGCAAGATCCCCAGCTATTGAATCTGTTGTCGTCGACGTACTTCTTTATTTTTCTCCCGAGATGGGAAGAATAGCGTAATATAATAAAATAAAGGAAGAGCCTACTTTCTTTCGTACTCAAGGGTTGAGACTGTCCTTCTTATACAGAATCCGAATCTGCTACTAAAGAAGAAGAACCTCTTCCAGATTAATCTTGGGTTAGAGTTAGCTAGACTCTGGGAAAAATATACTTTCCTTCTCTATACGTACAGCCTCTCTGTCCTAGCCGCCTTTTATTATATTCTATGCCTCGAAGAAGTTATGTTTTCTACTATACGATGCCACAGGGAAAGCGCGGAACTCTTAACGAAAGAATGGTTACTGGATGGACAAGAATAGGCCGGCCAAGAGAGAGGGAAGGGACTGACGCGCGCATCGTCGATCAGGGCTATTTGAACTACTTCGAATTTCTTGCACTCAAAGAAGACCAATTCAACAAGTGCTAATGCAGTCGGTCACATCTTCCTTCGTCAGTCAGAGCAGAGACAGCAGCGGATAAAAGAGCTGCTAGCCCCCTTCCCTTGGTTGGGGGCTGTGCCGCCCTGCCTGGTCATCGGGCGTACCCTATCCTGAATCTTGAATCGAATCCGTGTCGGCATCTTTCCTACTGGCTGTTGAAGGTGCTGGCTGATTAAAGACATCCCCAGAATGCCCCCCTTTCGTGCCTATCTCACTTGTTTACAGCTCTTATGGGTCTTTTCGCTGCTTTCACATGATGCAATATCTGGGCCTCCTAGACCTGCTCTCTCGCCCAAGCCTCATAGCATTCATATTCCAAGCACTAAGTCTTCCCTGCCTGCTCAGATGCGTCAATCCGCCTATCGGTACCCTTTTCCCCGCATAGAGAACTTGTTTAGTTCTTGGTAGGAGGGAACTAATACTGTAGATAAGGTTCATTGCTATTTGCTCTCCCGTCACGCTAGCACTTAAGAGACTATCTTAGCCCAGAGTGAGGGATCACAATAAGGATTACCAAAAGTAGGCAGTACTGCGGTACCAGTCCACGACTACCATTTCTGTAACTGAACTTCCCTGCCCCCTGTCCACTCACAGTCTCCTTTTCGGACTTCAGGAGCATTGAGTAAAGGTAGGCACGGGGGCTGGAAGATCTACTCATTCAAAGGGAAAGCGCACCCCTCTCTTTATTATATCAAGAAGAAGAGCTAGTGGAATGGACCCTTTCCTCATGCCAGCGGGGGAAAGAAAAGAGGCCCACTACGAGAGGAGAGAGTGATTCAGCTGCTAACAAGCGCAGGTTTTTCATGAAATGAATGGTTATTCGGGAAACGTCTGTTGATGAGGAGGTTTTACATAGTATCAAAAAGGAAACCTGGGCTCCGTTCGAAGAGACGAAGTTTGGTCCTTCTCCCTCACATGCTCCTTCCCATGAGCAACTCGGTTGGCTTCGTGAACGAGAACGCTGATCACCCTCACGCGGGAAGATGAACATTTAAAGGGCTGAAAGGGTAGCGACGGGATGTAGATGTTGATTTTGGAGGTCGCGTACTGTAGTTATAATGCCTTCGACACGGTTGAGGCTTCTACTTTTCTTTGGTCCCAGCATGACCGACCAAGCGTAACGACCGCAGAAGGTACGGCCGAAGAATTCATCTCCAAGTCAACAGCATGTCGGGCAGGTCAAAGGTGATCCTCAAATCCGGGGAGAATCGAGAGGAACCTAAGCGAGGCCGAAAAATTGATATTACGCAATCCTTACTGTCCATCTTTCTTTATCCACCAACCCCCGGCCCCCAATAGAATAGAATAGAGGATATTTAATGCCTCGTGAAAGTAATTACTGGCAAAGCCATACTCCGTAATATCAGAAAAAATCTCATATAACGTAGATCCGCCGGATCCCCAATGAATGACCTGCTCGACTATTTTTGAATATGTCCAGTTTTCCGGCAGGGATATTTATGTGTTACATTAAGTTTTTTTACACTTTCGGTGACAGCATTAAAAAGTGTATCCACAGCGTTTTGCTCCAGGGGATCGTAGTTCAAATTCGTATGGGGAGCGGGGGAGGGTTAGATTAGAGGGAGGGGGACTGCGAACGCCCGTCCCATGAAGCGCCAGGGAACCATGCATTCCTCCCGGGCTGGGCTCAGGGACTGCAATCAGCCGCTTCCCCTGTAGTCGTCAGCTCGTTCTTGACAGATCCGATCGGGTGTTCATAATCTGGAGTAAAAGGATTCGAACCTTTGCATGCCGGTACCAAAAACCGATGCCTTACCACTTGGCTATACTCCATACGGCCTTGTTTTGGACGATAGAACGAACGGGGAGAGGGGGACGGGAGAAGCAGGGCTCGAAGAACGAGCCGTGCAAGAACGCGGGGATATAGCAAGTAAGCAGCAAGTTCTCTCTTCACGGACCGACTACAACAAGCTCGCGACTCTAATAGAAAAAGACGGTAAGCTCTCTGCTCTATTTGCTTGCAATGCGTTTACCTATCAAAGTAGGCGAACGCTTCTGTAACCTTAGACTCGTTACGCTGTTCGACTGAACTCGTTGGCTCCGCGCTCTGACTATTTCGATTTCCAAGCTGAACCCGGTTTGAGAACCTTCTCTCATAGATTCCTTTCACCAAGTCATCGCCAGCAATCAGCTCTTATCCCTTGGTGTGGTGTCAAAGGGCGAGTTCCTTTCTTGTCTTGCCCAAAAACTTGCTTTATTCTCATTGGAGAAAGACTCTCCCGCGGCAAGGTTTGACACATAGGGCCAGCTGCTTTCTTTATCTCGCTTGCCGTTAGCCTGATAGAGGGAAAGGCGCTAGCCTTTCTTTCGGTTGGGGTCCGCCCCGGGGCTTAGACCGCTTGGGTTCTATTTTTCTCGAAGGCAGTCAACGTGCACGATAACTAAGGCATTCCTCTCCCATTAGACTTGTAAATCCTTTGCTCTTTTTCCTTCTCTCTTCCAGTTCTCTCCCTCTACTTTATTTGACAGGGGCGGAGAAGACCACTCTATCAATAAAAAGAAGACAGTAGCAATTCAGTTTCAAATGGTTTGAGCTTGGAAGCAACCTACTATCTATCGATAGGCTAAAACAGACTGCTATTGGCTGCTTTGCCTATCTATTCTATTATGGCCGGCTTGGAGACATCAGAGGAAGACCGTCATTTCTATCCGGGTACGATCATAGCTTCATTCATTCGTTGAACCTTGGGGATAACCATTAGCATTGAGGTCAATCACCACACCACCTCTATCATACATACGACATTACATGACGCGAGAGTGCATGGTCAACACACACCTACCTAAAGCGCCTACGTTCCGCTTGCAGCCAATACAAGCACAACCTAACTTGCACGAGATTCAACAACCGAAACTACTGGTAGTCCCGAGGGGACGGCATCCTCCTATACTATAATAGTTAGCAGTACTGAACAAGCGAGTCATCGGTCGGGGGAAAGAAAAGGACCGCCTTTAAAAAGAAAAAAAAAAAAGTATATGTTGAAAGGTAGCTACGGAATTGCTCCGATTACAAATCCCCGGGTATTCACTCCTCCCTTCTAGTTACCGCCTCGTGGGTCCTTCGTTATTTGAGAGAGTCTTCTCGATTCCTCTCCCGGATGTTATCATAGTCGGTTTTTTCACTCTTTGTTGTGGGGTTGTCACGGATTGGCCGGTCTTCAGCTGAGGCCGATGTTGATGCCCTATTTTTATCCCCGGACGGTTTACAATAAAAGCGGCCCTTCTTCTCCTGGACTTGAAAAGCCAAGATATTTTAGAATCTGGCAAAGAAAGTGCATTTGATGAGAGCGAAGAAAGCGGTTTCGTCAGATGAAATTCTTCCAATTCCCAGGGTAAAGCCTCCCATGATTCGAGCTTATTCCATATATCGACGGCTACGAAAACATGGACTAAGCTTTGCTTATGACCACGCTTGTTGACCATGCTTAACAAGGTAGCCACAGGTTCCCCTAGCCAACAAGAAGCAAGAGAGATTGTACTGAAAGCATACACTCTCAATGTCCCTCCCAGAATAAGATAAGAGAGAGTGCACTGATAGTGCTCGCTTCGGATACGTCTATCAATCTTCTCCAGCCAATGACATATAGAAATGGACTGAAAGAATGCTCGCTATTGGCTCGTTTCGTATACTCCACTCGCTCTCTCACTTCATTCAATATAAAGTTTTTGGTCGGCGAGTAGCCATTATCCCGTTGCTTGAATAAGATGCCATGGAGCTAGACATGAAAAGGCTTCCTCTGCGTACTCCATATATGGGGGGACGCCACTAAGTGAAAGATTTATCGATTTTCAAGCTCTCCAACGCTAGCAGTGAGCACTGCAGTAAGGGTTCATTCCCTGAAAACCAGTAGCAAAGCGGTTTAATCTGTCGGTATCGGTCCCGGTATTCCGGGCAAGCCAGCAACACAAAAAAGCCAAAATTTCGGCTGAGCCCGCCCCTAGCTCTATAATCCACCCGTCTTCCCCAGTCCCTGAAAGCCCTCCTATCCTTGGCCTAGCCCTCTTTCTCAACTCGAGTCTTAAGTTCAGCGGCTTTCATCGTTGACGAACACCTGCGCTAATAAGACAAAGAAGTGGGGAGTCTATGCCTTTTCATAAAACGAAAAGCTTTCAGTCCTTGAATGAATCAGTAATAAAAACGAATTCGTGGAATGAGGGATCAAGAAACGGATAGGGAGGGGAATGGCCTTTCCATTATTGGTGGACCTTCCCTTGAATTGAACCGGGAGCTCTCAATTGAGTTTTTTAGGTTATGGAATTCCATCTCTAGTTGGGGCTTTCGGTTCGAAGGTTATAAAATGTGGTGCGGGTTCATCTCTCTCGACCAGTTCAGGTTCAAGGGAAGGGTGATCGAGGGGACCCAGACTTTAGATCTCTTTCTTCTCTATGGCGGGAGGTTTCTTTCGTATCAAGAGTGTGTTGGGGAGGCCAGGGAAAGACGGATTGGATCGAGAGGCGATGCCTACTCTACTCGTTACCACTAAACGACGAAGCCAAGAGCGGAAGGAGGGACTTGAACCCTCAACCTCAGCCTTGGCAAGGCTATGCTCTACCATTAAGCTATTTCCGCCAGCTACGGTAGTGGCGAAGCACTACTGAGCAATTAACGTATCACTTGAGACGGACGACTTCTCTTTTTCCGCCGGACCAAACTCTTCACCTCCGATCGAGCTACGAGCACGAGTAGGTAGGCGGCTAGGGGGGAGGGGCGGCTGCCTTTTCAATCAATCTCCGGCCGCTCACTATTGGTGCGAGTTGTAAGGAGTCTTGGTCTCGAGTCGAGCTGGGGCGTCATTTCATTCTCGTAACGGGAGTGAGTGCACCGCAAGATCAGACAAGTTACTCCCTCGCCTCCTAATAATAAGAAAGGGGGTGGCATCTTTCTTTTAAGTTCAGTCATTTCCTAAGACGGCTCCTCTTATTATAAGATAATCCAAGCAGATCCGGGAGCTGAAACACTCATGTTTGTCTCTTTTTCAACTTCAACAGGAATGCATCAACAAGCCCTTCCATATAGTATAGATCGTCGTGGCATGAACTTTGTCAAAAAAAGAATTTCTAGCTAACTCCTCTTCCTATTGATCTTGATTAGTTCCAGTTGAGAGTTCTCTTTTCTTTCTAGACCGGACCCTTAGACCGTCTCCTGAAAGACCTGCTTATCCCGCATGTGCTTTCGGAGCCCCCCACTCATTCAATCACTTGCTTGTGATTGCAGCCATTCCCCGAAAAAGGGAGAGACGAGGGAATCGTCCGCTCCCGTTCATGTGACGAATCGAACATCGTTAGGTCCCGAATTCTGCGAACCACCGGACCTAGACCAAGATCTCCATTACGTCGTACGAGATATCGATCCGAAGAACTTTCAGTTGTCAGTCATCCATTCTGCTCCTATCTAAAGTGATGCTAGGCTGCTTCACGCAGGTGCGCTTCGCCCCTTTCCTCTTTCTTTGCACATGATGAACATGTTTTAAGCTAACTGCATGTCGAGCGCCGGAGCTTGTGGTCACTCGTTCCTCGCTTGTTCCAATCCTAGTAAAGAGCTTCAGATCCGATTCTACACTACATACGATATTCCATTCCGGCCCTCACTAGCTCTTCGCTTGGTTGTACAAAGAGCATGCCCGAGGGGCTACTACGCTCACCGCGCACTTGCATCACCACCTGAGCTTCGCTACCGCTTCGCCCAGCTCCTACGCCTACCACGAATCTTGAATCATCACGTGGTAAAGCAAGCTAAGCTTCACACGGCCCTGAGGAAGCCAAAAAAAGACCCTCTCACGGCCTTTTTGAAGGCTCCGCAACCAACAGGAGAACTTTTAGATCCCGCCCTAAAACGCCCATTTTCCTAGAGTTCCGAAGTGATCCTCATTCTCACCGCAGCCTTCTTAAGCCGAAAGAAAGCCGGGCAAGAATCGCATTGGTAGCCCGGTTGTGTTGTGTAAGGGGGGGGGAGCAGAATCGTATCTGGCAGTGGTTCTTCGGATCGATCACAGATTCTCGGCCCCGTCGTTTGGCTTCCACTCCAGTTGACCTCTCTTGTTCTCCCCCCCCTTACACAACCGGGTGGAGGACTCATGTAAACTTCTTCCTGTAGGTCCCCGTTCAGGAAGGCATTTTTCACATCTAATTGGAACAGAGGCCAATCTCGATTCGCAGCAATAGAGAGCAGGAGACGAACAGACTTCATCTTGGCTACCGGGGCAAAGGCTTCCTCGTAATCTATCCCATATGTTTGAGTAAAGCCTTTACTAGCCTGACCTTTTCCTCCTTTCTCCCACAAAGCTTCCCTTCACAACCAGTCCCATATCCAATTAGTAGAGATCGAGATGGGGAGACTCAAAATGAGACAAATGCGCATTTCCTCTCTGAATCGAGAGGTATCAGATCGAAGTAAAATAAGTCATGTATTATATCCGGGAGAACAAAGTTGATTTATGAGCAAATTCTGGCATGAGAGGACCAATGAGACAGAACACTGTTGGATGCATTCCTTCCCCTTTCAGGGCCTATCCGAAAAGAAAGAGAATTCAGTACTTCTTGGTCGTGAATATCTGAATAGGACAAACCGCCCCGTGGATATCTTTGCTTCGGAACAAAACAATTAGAATTAGGCTCGGTCAACTGGAATGTGTATTATCGATATAGGGGATCTTTCAATTGAGAAGATCCATCGACTTGAGACGAAGAGAAAGCAAGGTCTATCTATTTTATTTCGTTATTCAGTTAAACCAATGATTCGTTATTGGAGCAGATAGCAACAACCATTTCATCCGGGAAAAGCCATCTTTTTCTTAACAATGTCTTTGTCATTTGATCCAATAGCGTTCCGTTAGATAGGAACAGATTTGATAAATATTGATAACTCTCGGATAGAGTATTAGAACGGAAAAATCCATTAGATAATGAACTATTGGTTCTAAGCCATCTCTGGCGATGAATCAACAATTCGAAATGCTTTTCTTGCGTATTCTTGATAAACCAGCGTTTATATATAGATGTAGGAAGATCTGTTTGGAAAGTAAGAAGCCCCCCTGACATCTCTTCATCTGCAAAGAATTCTCGATGTGAAAACACAGAGACAAAAGGCTGATCTTTGAATAGGAAAAAGAGTGGATCCGCAGGGTCCCAAATGAATTGGCTTATTCGAAAAAAACCTTGTTCTTTGGAAGATCTATCTCGTGTCTGGTACTGCATGGTTCTACCCTGCAAGAACTCCGAATCATTCTCTTGAAGCTCATCCTCTTCATCATAAATGATCCGCTTGCCCCGAAATGACCTGGCCCAATAGGGAAATCCCAATGAATTGGGCCTTTCGATACAATCAAATAGAAAGCCCCAAGGGCGCCATATTCTAGGAGCCCAAACTATGTGATTGAATAAATCCTCCTCTATCTGTTGCGGGTCGATAACTCCTTCCCCTTCTTCAAACTCCGATTCATATTTTTCATAGAGAAATCTCTGATCAACGATAGAACAAGATCCATTTTGAATCATA